TTAAACCCTCATGAATCCATTTTTGTTCTTTCATTCCAGGTAAAGTCCCCTTGAAGTATCAACTAATGAAGGAGGAACAATATTAGATAACTCGTCCCCTTTCTTTTTTATTTTACAATTTAAAATTGTAAATTTTGGCTCCAATTTGTATATTAAAAAGATTACCATATATAACACAAAATTTCTCCGCCGATTCTTTCTATCCGAGCTTCTCGGTCTGTCATTATACCTCGAGAAGTAGAAATAATTACAATTCCCATCCCGCCTAAAATGCGCGGAATTAGTCGATAATTAGAATAGATTCGTAGACCAGGTCGACTGATCCGTTTTAAATTTAAAAGATTTCTAGAGGGCCTTTTCCTATTCCTTCTATGTCGTAGCGTTAAAACAAAAAAATCTTTGTTGCTTTCTCGATGTTTTCTCACGTTTTCGAGAAAACCCTCTCTTAAAAGTATTTTTACAATATTTTCGGTAATATTAGTAGCTCTTATTCGAACTACTCTTTTTTTATCCATATCAGCATTTCGTATAGAGGTTATTACCTCAGCAATAGTGTCCCTGCCCATGATGAACTAAAATAGTTGGTGACTCAAAATTTGATATAATCAACATGCTTATTTATTTTTTTTATGAATATTTTATGAATTTTATGAATAAAGGTATATGCGTGAGATACAATCTATTTCTCAATCCATTTATTTCAACTATCCCACTATAAAATAGCGCGATCCCCCTTTTATTTTTATAATACTTCGGGAGCTAATGAAACTATTTTAGTAAAATTAAATTGTCTTAATTCCCGGGCGATCGCGCCAAAAACTCGCGTTCCTTTTGGATTTCCTTTTTGATCAATAACAACTGCAGCATTGTCATCATATCGGATTATCATACCGTTATCACGTTTGAATTCTTTACAGGTACGCACAATTACAGCTCTGACCACTTCTGATTTTTCTAGGGGCACATTTGGTACTGCTTCTTTGATCACAGCAACAATAACGTCACCAATATGAGCATATCGACGATTGCTAGCTCCTATGATTCGAATACACATCAGTTCTCGAGCCCCGCTGTTATCTGCTACATTTAAATGGGTCTGAGATTGAATCATATCATTTTGTAATTTGTTCTTTTAATGTAAAGTAAAGGATAAAAAAAAGAAATATTTTTTGTCTAAAAATAAAAAGAAAAAAATAAAGAAATAAGCAATTTTTTTTCACACCCAAGACTCATTTCTGTTAGTTCTACCCTTTTCGCCTTTATCCCGATCCCGAAATAATCAATTGAGTCCGTATAGGCATTTTGGATGCTGCTATTGAAATAGCCCTTCTAGCTCTATTTTCTCTTATTCCGCCCATTTCATAAAGTATTCGACCTGGTTTAACAACAGCTACCCAATATTCCGGGGATCCTTTCCCCGAACCCATACGTGTTTCTGCGGGTCTTAGTGTAACTGGTTTGTCTGGAAATATACGTACCCATAGTTTTCCCCCACGACGTGCATTTCGTGTCATTGCCCGGCGACCGGCTTCTATTTGTCTAGATGTGATCCAAGCGGGTTCGAGTGCCTGAAGAGCATATTTACCGAAACAAATACGATTCCCTCGATACGATATTCCCTTCATTCTTCCTCTATGTTGTTTACGGAATCTGGTTCTTTTAGGGTTATAGTTGATGGTTGATTATGAATTCCATCTCTACTGCAGAACCGGACGTGAGAGTTTCTTCTCATCCGGCTCCTCGCGAATAAAAGAATTAAAAAACAAAAAAGATTTCGAATCTTAATTAATTAAATTTAATATTAAAATATTAAATATTAAATAAAGATATATAGTAAGATATACATGTATTTAAATAGAATCGTGTCATTTTTTGAGACTTCATATAATCTAATCTATTAGTAATCTATAGGTCTTGTTTAAATAGACAATTAAAGATTTTAGTTTCTATTTTCGAAATCATATTGTTATTTTTAATTGTTATTTTGAAATATAAATAGAACATTTTTTTTTCTTTTTATCGTCCAAATTTATCAATTCAAAAAAAATAAAGTTTTCGCGGGCGAATATTTACTCTTCTATTTCAATTTTCGGCTTGTCTCCTGACTTCTTACAATAGATGAATTGACCTCCGTTTCATTTCGCCATCCCGACCAGCGAATCATTAAGATTCCTTTTTCACTAAAATCTTTTGCATTCACAGCTTCCATCGTTCCCATCGCTTCTTACTTAATGCTTAGGTCCAATTTTTACAACGGAGCTCGTAATGAAATTTGTTCTTGAGTCAATCTTCTTAGTCTTTATTGGCTCGAAGCTCTTGATTTTTTTGTTTTGTTCTATAATTTTAAATTTAAAAAAAAATGTTGTTATTGTTATATATTATATATAATATATATAATTAAAAAAAAAATGTTGTTATTGTTATATATATATATATATAAGATTATAAGATTATATATAAATAATAATATTAATATAAATAATAAATATATATAATTATA